CTATAACCCCAGCTCTATTTATTGGTTTGAACAAGATACGACTTATTTGAAAATGAATTGAATAAATAATTCAGAATTCAGAAAAATATTTCTCGGGAATTCCTGATATTTTCTGGTTCTTTCCCGCACCAATTGCCAATTTTTTTCTTGGTCATTGAGATTCACGGATAATTCAGATTAATATTTAGGGATAGATCTTACCTTACCCTTTTTTTTTATTTTTATCCCCTCAAACAAACCGAAATGATTGAAGTTTTTCTATTTGGAATCGTCTTAGGTCTAATTCCTATTACTTTGGCAGGATTATTTGTGACTGCATATTTACAATACAGACGGGGTGATCAGTTGGACCTTTGATTGAGTAACATTTCTTTTTTTGATTGACCTCCTACAGGGAGGAGGTCAAACTTCAGTTGCAATTCAACTTTGTTTTGTTAAGTTTAAGTTATTTTATTGTAATTCGACATACATAAGATAGACGGAATCACGCTCTGTAGGATTTGAACCTACGACATCGGGTTTTGGAGACCCACGTTCTACCGAACTGAACTAAGAGCGCTTTCAAAGAAAATCTTTTTTTCCACTTAACTTCTAACACATCTCGTATACATACGTATAGTATCCAAAAATTTAAGATTATGCCCCATTTTAATCGATCCCAATTAATCTCTCGTTACTGCCCATAGCACCCTCGTTACTGCCCATAGGAGAAGTAATAGGTAGGGATGACAGGATTTGAACCCGTGACATTTTGTACCCAAAACAAACGCGCTACCAAGCTGCGCTACATCCCTTTTAAAAATTGTTGTACAGTGTCATTGTACAAAATACCTGTCTTGTTTTCCACATCTTTATTTTCTCCTCTATCTATATAGAACTTTCTTGTCATTTCTTGTTTTTGGTTTCATATAATAAAAGAATTATATACATCTGAAATCCAACCTAACGTATAAAAAAGAATGAATATTTATCCGTAATGCTCAGGAAGAAGGGGTCATCTTTTTCTTTTTTAGTGACAGGAAAATCTCATCTATTGGTTCATTGTACATATCCATTTTAGTTAGGAAATCCGCGTAAAAATAAATCAAAATGATCTTGAACTACAGCATCTGACCATATATGTATTACAATAAAGAAGGAGGATTTTCAATGCGAGATCTAAAAACATATCTCTCTGTGGCACCTGTGTTAACTACTCTATGGTTTGGGTCTTTAGCGGGTCTATTGATAGAAATTAATCGTTTATTCCCAGATGCCCTGTCATTCCCCTTTTTTTCATTCTAGTTATTGATATGTGAAGAAATGAAGAAATAGAATTCCACATGACGTAACTCAGATTTCGCCTCCCCCTTTCAATTCTTTAGGATAGTAAGGAAAGAGAAAGAAAAAGTGTATTGAACCTTATAAACAATCCGGTAGATCCAAGATCGAATTTTGGAAAACAGAAATGAAATTCAAATGTGTATCCAGTCTAGGGCAGGCTCCACGAAATCATAGCATAGAAAGAAGATACTTAAATGAAATATTGGGATTTAGGATAGAAATAATTGATAGTTAGAAAGAAATTGTATTACTTAATTATTATTCTATTTTGTATTACTTAACTTAATAATTACTATATTAATACATATTTAATTAGATAATAAATTAATTAGATAATAAGAAGAATTACAACGAAATTTTGAGAAATGGAATTGCTAATTATTCTATTGATTTTTTTTCTTCTTCTTCGGTTCGGATCGAAAATAGAAGAGTTAAGTTAAGTCGATCCAAAATCTAAAGGAGGTTCATGGCCAAGGGTAAAGATGTCAGAGTCAGAGTTATTTTGGAATGTACCAGTTGTGTCCGAAATAGTGTCAATAAGGAATCGCCGGGCATTTCTAGATATATTACTCAAAAGAATCGCCACAATACACCCAGTCGATTAGAATTGAGAAAATTTTGTCGCTATTGTCATAAGCATACAATTCATGGGGAAATCAAGAAATAGATCGAAGGGAACATCATGTGTTCGATCTTTCCAAAGAACAGGACAGGAAGAGTAAGAACTTAACATATATAATATACATTATATATACAAATCAAACCCGATTTTATGTAGATATTATTTCATGTGTATAGATATATAGTATATGAATCAAATAATATATGAATCAAAGCCTATTCCGGTTGGATCTGAAATGAATAAATAAATAGAACTTTAGAGATAAGGAATAAACCATGGATAAATCCAAGCAACTTTTTCGTAAATACAAGCGATCTTTTCGTAGGCGTTTGCCCCCAATTGGATCGGGGGATCGAATCGATTATAGAAACATGAGTTTAATTAGTCGATTTATTAGTGAACAAGGAAAAATATTATCTAGACGAGTGAATAGATTGACCTTGAAACAACAACGATTAATTACTATTGCTATAAAACAAGCTCGTATTTTATCTTTGTTACCTTTTCTTAATAATGAGAAACAATTTGAGAGAGCTGAGTCGATCCCAAGAACTACTGGTCCTAGAACCAGAAATAAATAGGCATACTCCTCAATTGACTCAAAAATCCAATCGGAACTCAAGCTCAAATTGATGTTTTGTTCGAAAAGGCCTAGAATCCAGATTTGATTCTTGTGTTATAATATAAGAAACAAAAAATGGGGGAGAAGAAGAAATATTCTTTTTTTATTGAAACATGTTCGTTCATTTCTACTACTTAATTTATCTTAATTTATTTTTATTCTATATCGTCCCGGAGTTCATTCTCCGGGGAATTCCGTTTCAATCATTCCTGTATATTGCTTTTGAATCTCCTTTATTTGATAATCTTATTGGAAATCATGTAAAGACAATTCTTATTTGATATAGCTATTTGCGCAAGTATTTTACGATTAAGAAGCAATTGCTTCTTGTACAGATTGTGTATTAATCCACTATAACTATGGAATATCTTATTCTCACGAGTTACTGCATTTATCCGAGCGATCCACAAACGACGAAAATCCCTCTTTTGTCTGCCTCTATCTCGATGAGAGGAAACCAAAGCTCTCATTTTCTGTTGAGTAATCGTTCGAGTAAGTCTTGAATGAGCCCCTCTAAAGGTTGATGCAAATAAACGAATTTTTGTTCGACGTCTCCGAGCTGTATATCCTCGTTTAACTCTGGTCATTGAATCAGATTAAAGCTTAATGAATAACTAATTGATTTCTCTTCTTTCAGTCATCCTTTTCCCCTTCCCCGGTCGATTAATAACAAAACGGATTATTCCGATATATAAAATATCAATTCCAATGGCTTTTGTTTTGCTACTATGACCTTCCCAACCACGATTTTGTATTCTATTCCTTCCAGTTATTTCACTGGAAATAAGAAATTAGAACGATACTAAATAAAAAAAAATAGTGGGTTCCATCGTTTCTATGGTTACCTCTTAAACGGTGAGGTCCTCTCTATACACCGGAGCCTCTTCTTTCATTTAATCAAATGTTATTGTTAACTTGTATAGTTCACACTTTTTGGCTCTACCTATCTATAGTAATAGCTCTTTTCACAAAAAGAGTTATCCATACAGTGACGGCATTTAATTATGAAAGTTGGCTAGGTAGCTGACCCTGTTAGTCCGTTCTTTCAAGAAAAGGAGCATAACCTTTTTGCTTCTTATAATATCATTTCCTCCGCTTAATGGATAACCATTTGCTACCAATGGGGAATTGCTTCTTATTTCAAATCTAGATGATTGGATTTGCACCAATGGAAACCATAAATTCCATATACAATATGAGTATATGATAGATCTTCTCTATCTATCCTATTCATTGGTACTGGTCATTGATACTGAAAAAATTGTCTCATTTGTTCGAACTTATGATCTGAACGAGTCGCACATACACCCTAGTACATGTTCCTCGACGCTGAGGACATCCTCTAAGAGCGGGAGATTTCGTAACATTTCTTATTGGCTGTCTTGTGTTTCTAATAAGTTGTTTAATAGTTGGCATGTCGTATGTATATATATGTATATATAGAATAAAATGGGTTGGTTTAGATCGATCTTAACCTGATGATTGATCATCATGAATTATTTCTATTCAATATCAAATCACAGAAAATTGGAATTATGGTTTGAAATAAAATAGATTTATACGAAATCCCCAGTATTTTCATTTTCGACCGCTACAAGATCAACAATGCCATGAGTTTGGGCTTCTGTTGCTGACATAAAAACATCCCTTTCCATATCCTCGGATACAACCCATAAAGGGTTGCCCGTCCTTTGTACATAAACCTTTGTTAGGGTTTCGCGAAGTTTCAGTAGTTCTTCCGCTTCCAGGATAAATTCCCCCGCTTGCGCCTCATAAAAAGAACTAGCAGGTTGGTGAATCATAACCCTGATGATATTGATATAACATCATGAACGGTTCTTCTATCTCGCATGATTGGGCTAAAGGGCTAAACTAAAGTAGGGGATAAAAAAATAACAAGAAAAAAAATCAAATAGAATTGAACAGCCGTACAGGCATCTTTTGTTCATTGCATACGGCTCTGCAATGGAATTTACTTTTTCTTCTCTTCTATTCTATCGAAGAAAGAAATAGAATCCATCTAATCCAGATCGTTGAATGATCCCATTTACCACCCTTCCTTTCGTAGAAGTAAAAAAGAATACTATGATGGTTCTGTTACTTTATATATTTATCTCGTCTGTGATTTAGCAATCCCAAAGTTTCTTTTTGATACGATCAAATAAGTAAAAAATGATCTTTTTTTTTTTCATTTTCGTACTCTTTCTTTCATAGCATAAGTATCAGAAAGAAAAGAGACTTCTGGTGTGGAAGAAAAATGGTTTGTGACGCTGAAATGTACTCCCGACACATAAGATCAAATCGGAAATAACCTTTATTTCATACTACTATCTCGATATAAAATCTCATGTTATGAAAAAACAATAATGGTATGGTTTGTTCATATCGAACTCGAGGTGCCATGCTATTATTACTTATAATTTTCTTTTATAATCAATATGGCGAAGGCATAGTCTTCTTTTTTTTCAATCAAATAAAAACTCATTGGCGCCAAGCGTGAGGGAATGCTAGACGTTTGGTAATTTCTCCTCCGACCAGAATAAAAGATCCCATTGACGCGGCTAATCCCATGCATATTGTATGCACATCGGGTGGCACAAATTGCATAGTATCATAAATGGCTATTCCTGGTATTACCCATCCGCCGGGAGAGTTTATAAACAAATAAAGATCCCTAGTATCATCTTCTATACTGAGATATACCATGAGACCAACAAGTTGATTCGAGATCTCGCTATCAACCTCTTGGCCTAAAAAAAGTAATCTTTCTCGATAAAGTCGGTTGATTAGGACAAAATTGTATCCCTTAGGAACCGTACGTGCACCTTTGGATGCATACGGTTCAAAAAGAAAATGGAAAAAAAAGAATCAATGTGTCGATTCCAGTTTTTTTTCTTTTTTTTCTGTAACAGGTTTTTTTAATGAAGGGTCTTCTATTAAAAAAACGAGATGAGTTTTGGCTCCCTTCCCTCTAAAAAAAAAAAAGAAATTACTGAACTTATTAAACTAACCTATCATTGATGTATTGTTTCATCGTGATTAAAATCACGATGTCATTTTCTTGTTCCTGAATGGGCCCTTTCAATTCTTTTAGGTTCATGGTCTACTCCGGGAAAAGATCTGTCCGAATTCTATTTGCACATATAGGACAAATGGTCTCAGTACCACCTTTTTGTTATGACTTCTTTTTTTTAGTGAATTTCGTGTCTTGCTTTCCCAAAACTATTTGATGTATTCATCACACTATTCCGTTGGTCGGCAATTTGGGATCACTACTATAGTAATAGTAACAGTAGGTATAAGAATCGTTTATGATACAAGTGGTAATCGTACATATATTACCAATTTGGTACCAATTTGGTATTTTCTGAACGGAGCCTGGATACTTTATTTTATCAGTCCAAGTAAACCATAAATTCTTCTAAATTGATAATATTGATCCCCAATATAAAAAAAATTGATCTAATTTAATTGCACTTCGCGCTCCGAATGATTGATTGATGCTTCACTCAATACAATATCTCTTGGGCGAAACAGAGGATATCTCGATCAGGGGAGAGAACGGGTAAATCCCATATGACCCAATATGTCTGACAAGTCGCACTATACGTCAACCCAAACCGCATCTTCCTCTCCAGGACTCCGAAAAGGTACTTTTGGAACACCAATGGGCATTAAATTAAAGAAAAAAATTAAGTACTATACTTCACTTTAATATGGAAACGTAACAATCAATGGTTTATTGTCTTCATCCCCTTTTTCTCTTTATTCTATTTGATACATAGATTGGAAAGTTTATAGAGTAAGACAGAATGAATAAAGAAAAAATTTGAACGAAGAAATCGATCGTTCGAATGATAAACAAGTATCTATCCATTCGTTCCCCCAAAATGGGACCAATCCTCCCATTGCGTATTGGTACTTATCGGGTATAGAATAGGTCTGCTTCTCTTTGTTCTTACGAACAAAATTGTTCTGTTATTTTCAATGGAATGGAATAAATATTAACCCTTTCTGATACAGAATCTACTGAAAAGGTTAGGTACATAGTATATATAGTCTTTTCCAATGCGATAAAATAAAGTGACATAGTGTCTATTTTTCTTTGATAAAGAGGTATTTCCATGGGTTTGCCTTGGTATCGTGTTCATACTGTCGTATTGAATGATCCCGGTCGATTGCTTTCTGTTCATATAATGCATACAGCTCTAGTTTCTGGTTGGGCTGGTTCGATGGCTTTATACGAATTAGCGGTTTTTGATCCCTCTGATCCCGTTCTTGATCCAATGTGGAGACAAGGTATGTTCGTTATACCCTTCATGACTCGTTTAGGAATAACCAATTCGTGGGGTGGTTGGAGTATTTCAGGAGGAACTATAACAAATCCGGGTATTTGGAGTTATGAAGGTGTGGCAGGGGCACATATAGTGTTTTCCGGCTTGTGCTTCTTGGCAGCTATCTGGCATTGGGTATATTGGGACCTAGAAATATTCTGTGATGAACGTACGGGAAAACCTTCTTTGGATTTGCCCAAGATCTTTGGAATTCATTTATTTCTCTCAGGGGTAGCTTGCTTTGGTTTTGGCGCATTTCATGTAACAGGTTTGTATGGTCCTGGAATATGGGTGTCCGATCCTTATGGACTAACTGGAAAAGTACAATCTGTAAATCCAGCGTGGGGCGCGGAAGGTTTTGATCCTTTTGTTCCGGGAGGAATAGCCTCTCATCATATTGCAGCGGGTACATTGGGCATATTAGCAGGCCTATTCCATCTTAGTGTCCGTCCGCCTCAACGTCTATACAAAGGATTACGTATGGGCAATATTGAAACTGTACTTTCCAGTAGTATCGCTGCTGTTTTTTTTGCAGCTTTTGTTGTTGCTGGAACTATGTGGTATGGTTCAGCAACTACCCCAATCGAATTATTTGGTCCTACTCGTTATCAGTGGGATCAGGGATACTTTCAGCAAGAAATATATCGAAGAGTTAGCGCCGGGCTAGCCGAAAATCTTAGTTTATCGGAAGCTTGGTCTAAAATTCCCGAAAAATTAGCTTTTTATGATTATGTTGGTAATAATCCGGCAAAAGGGGGATTATTCAGAGCAGGCTCAATGGACAATGGGGATGGAATTGCTGTTGGATGGTTAGGGCACCCCGTCTTTAGAGATAAAGAAGGGCGCGAGCTTTTTGTACGTCGTATGCCTACTTTTTTTGAAACATTTCCGGTAGTTTTGGTAGATGAAGACGGAATTGTGAGAGCTGATGTTCCTTTTAGAAGGGCAGAATCAAAGTATAGTGTTGAACAAGTAGGTGTTACTGTTGAGTTCTATGGTGGCGAACTTAATGGAGTAAGTTATTCTGATCCTGCTACTGTGAAAAAATATGCTAGACGTGCCCAATTAGGTGAAATTTTTGAATTAGATCGGGCTACTTTGAAATCCGATGGTGTTTTTCGTAGCAGTCCAAGGGGTTGGTTCACTTTTGGGCATGCTACGTTTGCTTTGCTCTTCTTTTTCGGACACATTTGGCATGGCGCTAGAACCTTGTTCAGAGATGTTTTTGCTGGTATTGATCCAGATTTGGATGCTCAAGTGGAATTTGGAGCATTCCAAAAACTTGGGGATCCAACTACAAGGAGACAAGTAGTCTGATACGACATTGTTGTGGTATCTTTCGCCTCCTTTTTTTTTGATTTGCCATCGGGTATCAGAGAAATCTTGACTTGAATCACCATCCTTTCTTTGACTTTTTTTCTTTTTTTATAGGATATGGTAAATGATCCCAAATGAATAGGTGTGGAAGCTATAATTGTAAACCGCGATCAAATCCATGGAAGCATTGGTTTATACATTCCTTTTAGTCTCGACTTTAGGGATAATTTTTTTCGCTATCTTTTTTCGAGACCCGCCTAAGGTTCCGACTAAAAAAATGAAATAATTTTTCGAAATAATTTCATTGAAGTAATGAGCCTCCCATATTGGGAGGCTCATTACTTCAACTAGTCCCCGTGTTCTTCGAATGGATCTCTTAGTTGTTGAGAGGGTTGCCCAAAAGCGGTATATAAGGCGTACCCAGTAAAGCTTACAAGTAAACCAGATATGGAGATGGCGACTAGGGTTGCTGTTTCCATTTTTAGATAATTTCAAGATCACAATGGATCTACGATAAGATCGTTTATTTACAACTACAACGGAATAGTATACAAAGTCAACAGATCTCAACCAATCGTTAAATAGGATTTATGGCTACACAAACCATTGAGGATAGTTCTAGATCTGGGCCAAGACGAACTACTGTAGGGGATTTATTGAAACCATTGAATTCGGAATATGGTAAAGTAGCTCCGGGCTGGGGGACTACACCACTTATGGGGGTCGCAATGGCTCTATTTGCGATATTCCTATCTATTATTTTGGAAATTTATAATTCTTCCGTTTTACTGGATGGAATTTCAATGAGTTAGGTTTATAAGAACTATGAAGTCCTAGTCTTTCAATCAAAGAAAAAATTACTTTAGATTTTGATTTCTAGACCATTCTATTCTGGTAGTTCGACCGTGAAATTTATTTGTTTCGGTATTTCCGGAATATGAGTGTGTGACTTGTTATAATTGATCCTATTGATAATACATAGAATGGACCTGTTATCTCTATCAAGATGATTCTACCTCGTCGGATATTTATTCTAGTATCTGGAGCACGGAATATAGAGAATAGATCAAGAAAAGAGATATTTGAACTATGATTCATACCTACTATTCAGACCTCGCAACCGGACTCAAAAAAAATGAAAATAGGTATTTCCTAAATCAAACGAATTTTATTCCTTCAGATTTATTTTGACCGAAGGATAACTCTTTCTCTAGATTTTGTTGAGTCATTACATCCATTCATTCAATAAGTGATCATCAAATGGTTCTTACTCAGAGAACCTTTGAGTTTAGCTTGAGGCTAAATCATCGTGGTTCTAGTATGAATCTGAGGTTTCAATTGATTCATAGGGTCTCAACAAGAGAATTCCTATCAATAGTAAAACAAGAGTAAATCCGCAGTACGTACAAAAAAAAACAATAAATCAAATAACAAATAAAAAATAGGGAAGAGAAGATTCAAGAGGCCTGTAACGATCAACATAAAGAAAGACAGATGAGCCAACTTGATATTTTTTGGCATTATCATCACAAAGAAGAGATTCCGGATTTTTGTTACTTCCTATCTTCGAGGCAAATCGAATCGAGCGGCTAATGAAGTTTTGAACTTTCTATTATATATCCGTTGAAATCAGTATTTGTGTGTTTCCGCTTGAGCCGTACGAGATGAAATTCTCATATATGGTTCTCAGAGGGGGAGTCCTATTGGGTTACCTATCTCAATAAAGTATATGATTGGTTTGAGGAACGTCTTGAGATTCAGGCGATTGCAGATGATATAACT